TAATTAATATGAAATTAAGTAGTTGTTAGTCTAATACCGTACCCCTTCCTATCTTATCCTTCCTTTGCAGCCGACTCAAAAAAAAAGAGTGCTTTGGGGGCGAAAATCCAACTTTCCAAGAAAGTTCCCTAAACCGGGGATTCACCGAGACAAACAAGAGACAAACGGTTTTTAAAGGGGATAGGCTATGCTTTTCTTTCATTTTTTTTATTCAGCAGGCAGAAAAAAAAGAGTTGGATATAGCCCTCTGCCATATCTATACAAATAGAATAGTCCATTTATACGGACTGCTAAGTGCGGAGACGGGAATCGAACCCGTGACCTCAAGGTTATGAGCCTCGTGAGCTACCAAACTGCTCTACTCCGCTCTGTAGGACCGAAAACAGGTGGACGAAAAAGGTTGAATACAAGTCTCTACCATGTCTAGACAAACAAATAGAATAGTCTTTTTATACAAAATGGAGCGGGTAGCGGGAATCGAACCCGCATCGTTAGCTTGGAAGGCTAGGGGTTATAGTCGACGTTGGTTGATTATTTTTAACGTCTCTAATTCAAAACCGAACATGAAATTTTGATTTCATTCGGCTCCTTTATGGATATTCTCACCGCTTAACATCTATGTCAGCTTTTCTGTCTGAATGGAACCAAAGCTCTCTGCTTTCTAGATGATCCCTATAGAGTAGGAGATAGAAATTCTCCTAAATATCTATCTAATCTACTTACTTCGTTCCCTAATTTCATTCAAGAGATCCTGAGGAAAAGAGTTGGGTTTCCACCGAGCTGAAACAATATACTGATGGTTCTAGTAAACCAAAACCAGCGTTTTTTAGCTATTGGGCTTCCATTTCCTTTTTAAACAAAACAAAAGAAGATTTAGTTACGATTGGAAATAAACTTTTTTTATCTTCATCCATAGATCCTTTACTCATATTTATTCAATCGGAATACTTAAAAGCAAAATTATGCTTCGCGACTCTGTACTCATAATCGAATTAATCGAATTTGTATTTTGGATGCAAATTCAATTAGTCTTTGGCTACTAATCGCGAGAATGTATATTCTTCCTCAATATGCTATTGAGAGGAAAAGGGTTAAACCCTTTATAAGAACTAAAGTTTTCATCGGAATATGAATATAAAAAAACTTAAGGATGCCTTAAGTATATCATTTCAAATTCCGTTATTAATAGAACGAATCACACTTTTACCACTAAACTATACCCGCTACATGTAGATTATGATACCAACGCTACCCTTTGTCAAGGGTAGCCATTCGAGAAGGAGGCTAATTCAACCTTATCGAATCAAACAGAGAAAGTTCATGGCAGTGGGCGGTTGGTACTTCAATCGCGAGCCTTTACTTTAGGATTTAGATAGCCCCTCTCTAGTCTGTAAAATACATCTCTTCTTACCATGTCAATAGTGTCTGAACCAAATCTATGCATTTCGATTAGGATCTATTCTACGGTTATGACTACAAAGATCATTATTTGTGAGAACGTAAATGTGCCAGACTGTTGTAAGGAATAGTTTGATTATTCCTACAATATACACTAAGAGATATAGGGGGCAGTAGAGTCCCATAAATCCCTTTCTTCCGTTTCTTTTTCGTTCAGAATTGAAAAATAAATTGGGAAAGATGTTTTCTTCCTCCACTTATCATGAAATCCGAGCCATAGGGAAGGAGTGAGATGACTTTTAAAAATTTATCATAGACTTCCTCTATCACTTGAGAGAAGCAACAAACAATAGAGTAATAACTTAAAAAGAAAAGTGGATAGGAATCGACAGATTTACCTGACGAAAATTTACATGGGATGACTTTGATAAGGACTCCTCAAACTCTTCATAAAGAGGATCCAGAAAATCTCTGGTTAGTGGATCCTCTCCATTTACTAATTTCTTCTCTTCTTTTCCACTCAATTCTAGTTTATTAAATTCTTGTTTATGTTTAAAAGAATCAAAGAAGATGAATAGAACTAAGAACACATAAAAAAGAACATGGAGGACCAAGAGCATTACCAAACGTTCTCATATTGGGTATCTGTTCCCTTCCTTTTCACCCTAGGATCAGAAATCTAAAATCCTCCTTTTTTTCTAGTGTTCGGAAACGGAAAACCATGAACCTATAGGAATTAGGTATGTAGGATATGGTTTTTATTTTTTGTTGGGCAGACGGTAGTATAATTTTTCTACTCTGCAGTATAAATTCGACTGCCAACTTTTTAGAATAAAATTAACTCCAACATAGTTTGTTCCAAATCCACTAGACTCCTTGTAGAATAGTCAAGTACCCCATTTCCAAGGGGTACCTGTTGAAAATCGTTTCAACAAATCCGTCCAAAACTTTTTAAGAAAAATGAAAAAGTTTTCAACTCGAAAGTTTTTCCAAAAGATGCCTGTTAAAAATTGTTTCAATCTCTCACTAAAACAGATAAGAAGTATATCACTGAAAATGAATACCCAGCCATATGGGTATATGAAGAGCGCAAATTCCTTTATACCCCACCCAATTAGAATTAGGGGAAATAAAACATAAATGGAGAAAGTTCTCATCATAAGATCGGCCAATAAAAGAAAAAAGTCCCTAATTCTGCAGAACATTCTGAGCACGTGAAAAGTGACTAGCCTAAAGATAAAAAAAACAAAGTCTATCATTTTTTTAACAGAAGTTCTTATTGCCCCTTTGGCATTTTTGTCCCATTGTTGTATCCGATTCAACAATTGATACATATTTGTTCTCCTCTTAAAAAAAAAATAGAACTTCCGGGCTTTGGTGAGTCGTCCGAGATCGTGTTTACATACCTATGAACTTACCCACTTTTTCAAGTGTATCCGATATATATAATAATTTTTGATTGTGTCAACTCTCTGTTCACGTATTTTTTTATAAATTTATAAAAAAATAAAATACCTCTACTTTGTGCAAGTGATAAGAGAGAATATGAAAGATTTTATTTTTTTTCTTCATTTTATCAAGATTTTGAACCTCGCCATAAATAAACTTCTATATCTCGCTATATATAAAATCTCTACGTATATCTCTATATATGTATATATAATGTACATTAATATATACATATAATATGTACATTATTATACATATAATATGTACATTATGCAGTAGACCCATAATGGTAAATGAAAGTGGCTCATTTTTGAATAAAAAAAAGCCCTTTTAACTCAGTGGTAGAGTAATGCCATGGTAAGGCATAAGTCATCGGTTCAAATCCGATAAAGGGCTTTTCACTTAGTGGTAGAGTAATGCTTTGGTAAAACAGAAGTCATCAGTTCGAATCCGAGAAAGCGCTTTTCTACTAAAATTCAAATTCATTCATTTTTTTTTTTTGAAAATGTCTCCATTTTTTCTTGAATTTTATGACTTAGTTTAGTGCGAGATGCCAACATTTTTGGTCTGAACACTAAACGAAGCACAGAGTTTAAATTGCAAAAAAGAAATGAAAATGAAATTGGACCGTTTTTCCTGTTAGAGCAATCAAATCAATACCTGTACTGAACTAATCTAGACTCCTTTTTATTAATCTATTCTTATTCGATAAGCCTTTAATAAAATTTACTTAACCTTAAAAATAAAAAGTAGGGGATAATCCGTGAATTAACCTAACCCTAAACTAAAAAAAATCCTATGAAAGCATAACAGAAAAGTAGTAAAGACTCTTTCCTTTGATCTAGTTATACTCTTCGAGTATATTGACAATTCCAAAAAACTGCTCATACTATCATTATAGTATAATGACGAGTGGTTGTATATGGCACTATCGTCTAGTGATGCCCCTATCGTCTAGTGGTTCAGGACATCTCTCTTTCAAGGAGGCAGCGGGGATTCGACTTCCCCTGGGGGTAGGGAGTATTATAAAAAGAGGTTAATCATAGATTATCAAAAAGCCTAGAAAAAATTCTTCCTGGGTCGATGCCCGAGCGGTTAATGGGGACGGACTGTAAATTCGTTGACGATATGTCTACGCTGGTTCAAATCCAGCTCGGCCCAAAAATATAGGGCTTCGTGAATATGAACTAAATCTATTATTTAGTATGGAAGAAAAAAAATGTCTGATCCATAGAAATAAAGGATAAAGAGAGATGGGAAATTTTATTTTCTAATCCATATCTCATTTTCTAATCCATATCTCTCTGATTCTTTTTCTTATAAAGAAAAGACAAAGAAAAGAGTTTTTCTTATGGAAAGGCAAATTATCGTTTATTTTTAGGGATAAAAAATCGAGACATACTAGTTAGTTATGCCACTCTCACTATACCCACATATCCTATGTGGGTATGTAGTATATAATTCTTCTATTTCTTAGAGCACGACAGACGAATCGAATCTTCTTATGGTTCTATTTAAGAATAGGTATGCCATACACCCCGCAGGGATTGTAGTTCAATTGGTCAGAGCACCGCCCTGTCAAGGCGGAAGCTGCGGGTTCGAGCCCCGTCAGTCCCGAACTAGGGTTCAATGAATGGACAAATTCATCTTTCCTTTTTTCGTGGAAATTTTTGATGAAAAAAGGGGGGACTGGGGACAACATCAAATATCTATGGGGGACCCTTATTTCACTTTTTTTATTTCGCATTTCTAAGTAAAAAGAGAGTAGTATAGGAATTTTTTTTTTTCACTACTTCTGGTTGATAAGGAAATGGTTGATAAGGAAAGGCGTACATATCATATATCATATGTGGATTTAGTATAATTTAGGATATTACTCTATTTTTATACCGTATTCGTTTTTTGTTAGAGAATGAATTTCATCTAATTAGTTCCTTTTTGGGGGTTAAACCACACCCCTTCCATTTTCTAGTTTTGTGTATGTTCAATGAATAATTGGAAAGAATCGACCTCATTCTCATTCCATTTGCCGACTCCTTTTTTTTTATAGATCCGCTCTCATCTTTAGACCCCAAAAAGCGGATATTGATAGTAACCTAATAAAATAAAAACCAAGCAAACGCTCTTTTTCCTAAATTTAAATATCGGATCCCTTTTATTTAAGATCCCCTTTTCTCCATCTCATTTCTACTTCTACTGTTTATTTGGATGTCTATGTGACCCATAGAAAGTGGGTCATATAATACATACATACATAATTGTATGTATAACTATAAGAAAAAGGAAGGGAAATTGGATAAGATAAGAAAGATTTTGAGTTATACATATCGAAAAGCAAAAGTAGAAAAGAATGAAAAATAGAATAGAGGGAGTTTTGAATCCAATCAAAAAACCTATTTTGGTCTTAGTATGGATAAGGGATCTTCCTATGTTATATTATTCCACTATCAACCATGAATTGATTTGATAGATCCAATATTCATAATATTGAATTGATTCAGTATTATCAGAATGCAAGTCCTCCCCTTAAATTTACAGGATATACCTTTTTCCTCTCTATGGGATTACATCCCGAGTTATTGTGAATAAAAAAAAAATAAAGAGGTTATGGAAGTCAATATTCTCGCATTTATTGCTACTGCATTGTTCATTCTAGTTCCTACTGCCTTTTTACTTATTATTTATGTAAAAACAGCCAGCCAAAATGATTAATTGGAATTCCAATTAATCATTGAAGAAATCAAAAAGGGATTAAAGAAAATAAAAATCCAAGTCTTAAATGAAAGGATCTGGTTGGAATCATAAAGTGTGATAGAAAGAACTACATATAGTTTTTTCTACCACACTTTAGATTCTTTCTATTATATTATCTTGAATCTACATAGAATCGATTAGTAGATTGAAATAGTAGTCTAATTCAACTTCTTTTTTCACTGCATCCACTTAATTTCAATCAAGTCAAAATCAAAAAAATCGATGACAATTCTTCATTGAAAGAATCCATGGAGGGGGAGAAAAATAATACGAGAATAGACTATAGTAAAAGAAAAAAAGTAAAAGGAAAAAACCTACGAATCTTTCATGCTTAAAAATGGCGCGAGATGCTTCAATCGAGATCCTTAAAAAAAAAAGAACATAAAAAATTTTCTAAGAATAAGAAAATAGTATAAATGGAAAATGTGCGATATGTTGTGAATAGCTTCGTGTAAGAAAGTTTAATTTTCTTTTTCTTATGTCTTTTTCTTATGTATAGTATAGAACTTTCTTTTTACCCGCTACTTCTAATAGATAATAGAATAGAAATTCTGAATTACTAAAATCCCCCTTTCTATTATACTGGAATAGAACATAGTAGAATAGAACGACTCTTTCTTACTTTCTTAAAAGAGTTTCTTACAAGAGTGAAACAAAACTAAAGAAAGAGAGAAAAAATAAAGTTTGGCAAACTTATTAATCCAAAACGATCAATTAAAGAAAAGAGTTGATACTACAATTCGACTACTCAATCAATTGGTAGTATCCCTAGAGTCCACTCCTCCCCCATACTACTAGCGAAAGAGAAAATGTAAAGACTACCATTAGAGCAGCCCAAGCGAGACTTACTATATCCATGTAAATTATGTCTCCTATTTCTATGAAGGAATTCTTCTACTATTGATCAATAATCATAGTGGAATCGAGGGTACAGAGTCAAAAGGCCATTCTGCCCTAAGACTGTGGATGAATTCGTTAAAGGAATTTACTCCTAACAAATTCTTATATGATTTCTGGTAGAATTGGAGAGCATTAAGTATAAATATGATACATAGCCCTTTCCCTAAAAAAGAGTAGGGGGATGTTCTGAATAGGAAATGCGGGAATAGAGAGATTTTTCTTCCGTTTGTTACCTTTTTTATAAACAAAGGGCGTAAGAATATACCATAAAATTAGGATAGATAAATATTTATTGGATACCTACCTTACCCATGTTTGTTTATTTTTGACCTAAACCCTACTGCTCCGCTTTCTATCTTTCTATGAAAGAGTGAGGAGGCCCTATCCACAACCCCGAAATTGATTTTTGATCAGCCTATTCAATCTAATTCTCGACAGAATCAGTAGCCTTTACTTTAGTGTATGTAGGTAGCATAAGATGTACGAAGTGTATGTAGTAAGATGTACCATAAAAAAAATGTATGATAATTAGGAAGTCTTGCTATTTCTTTGCGAAGTCCCTTCTTCAATCTTAGATTGAAAAAAAGACTGCTCCTTAGGAACCTTTGGATACGAAGATTTCTGACATCTTAGTCTCGTAGTTTTAAATTCCCGAATCGAATCAATTTTAATTAATAAAAGAATAAGGAAACGCTACCTCATCCCTATTGGTAGCCGTTTGGGCCACTGCCAAGAAAACAAACCCTAGTTTGAGGATAGAACTATGGTATGGATTCTCAAAATCCAGTATCGCCAGACCTAGTTACTCTCGTGCCCCAACTTATACTTATAGAGGTAGGAATTTGTAGGGTTTGATCAGTACTATAATCCTAAGTATTTTATTGAATCCTAAGTATTTTATTGATCAGGCGGCACCCAGATTTGAACTGGGGGTAAAGGATTTGCAGTCCCCTGCCTTACCACTTGGCCATGCCGCCAAAAAATCCGATCTAAAATTGAGAAAAGAACAAGTATTCATCCACATTTTTTTACTAAAACCCTTTTTTCTTTTATCTTGAATCTAATTCTACTTACTTTTTTCTAATCTTTTTCAAAAAAAAGATTTCTGCTTTTTTGGACCCTGTTTCGCTTATTCTCCTCGATGGATTCCATCTTAAAACACGCATTGCTAACACTAGAAAACTTCCCTTTTCTTTCTATTCTATTGAGATGACAAAGGAAAAAAGTGGATTTCCAGTCACAGGCTGCAAAATTCAGAACAAATTAGAACCATTAACTATAATTTGAATTTTCTTTTTTTTTTTGAATTGCAGTAGTGAACGACTCTTAAATCGGTATTCTCCCCCCCCATTATTTTTAATGGCATAATAAAATAGAATAAATGTTTCCCTAATCGGTATATAGGGAAACTCCAGGTCCGAACAGCATTATTATCTATGGATCCCCCTTATGTACATATCCCGATGGAGAATCGTGCTTGCATTTTTCATTGCATTAAATATCTTGAATAAAAAAAGAGGGAATTTGCTCTGATATAGATTATGGCTTGTCCTTCTTGACCCGCCTAAGTGCAATTACGATAAAAGAAAGGATATGTAGATAGATGGATAACTAGATTGGCAAGTACTTAAAAAATAAAGTATTTACTTTATTTTAGGATTCTACAACGAAATCCTTTATTTTCCAGCAATTCTCTACTACTACGAAACTACTACGAAATACGAAACTACTACGAAACAAAAAGAACCTTCAAATTCTTTTTGAAAATGAAACTAAGCATGCTATTCTAAATCGAACTAAAGTAAAACTTTCTAGTGCTTATAAATTGTTATGGCTTTATCCCTTGCATAGAAAGGAGATAAAACGAGAAATCTTTGCTATCCAATCTTTTTAGAATATCATAAAGTTTAAGTGGCAGAATTTTTTTCTAGGACTGTTTTATCAATTCATTTTTATTCCATTTCTACCCCTGCTAAATTCGAATTTTCGTCGAAATCGTCTCTATTCATATGTATGAAATACATATATGAAATACATATGTGGAGTTCCCTAGAATTTCATGTGATTCAGTAAACAGAATATAGATTCCATGATTGCTAGATTGATCCGTAGGGATTGATGAAGAGTGAGCTGATAATGGAATTTTTCTTCGATAAATAGGAAACTTAAGATTAAAATGCTCCGGAATGGAAATGAGGGAATGTCCACAATACCCGGATTTAGTCAGATCCAATTCGAGGGATTTTGTAGATTCATTAATCAAGGTTTGGCAGAAGAACTTGAGAAGTTTCCAACAATTAAAGATCCAGATCACGAAATTGCATTTCAATTATTTGCGAAAGGATATCAATTGCTAGAACCCTCGATAAAAGAAAGAGATGCTGTGTATGAATCACTCACCTATTCTTCCGAATTATATGTATCTGCGAGATTAATTTTTGGTTTCGATGTTCAAAAGCAAACCATTTCTATTGGAAACATTCCTATAATGAATTCCTTAGGAACCTTTATAATAAATGGAATATACCGAATTGTGATCAATCAAATATTGCTAAGTCCTGGTATTTACTACCGTTCGGAATTAGACCATAAGGGAATTTCTATATACACCGGGACTATAATATCAGATTGGGGAGGAAGGTCGGAATTAGCAATTGATAAAAAAGAAAGGATATGGGCTCGCGTGAGTAGAAAACAAAAGATATCTATTTTAGTTCTATCATCAGCTATGGGTTTAAATCTAAAAGAAATTTTAGATAATGTTTCCTACCCCGAAATTTTCTTGTCTTTCCCGAATGCTAAAGAGAAGAAGAGGATTGAGTCAAAAGAAAAAGCTATTTTGGAGTTTTATCAACAATTTGCTTGTGTAGGTGGGGACCTAGTATTTTCGGAGTCCTTATGCGAGGAATTACAAAAGAAATTTTTTCAACAAAAATGTGAATTAGGAAAAGTTGGTCGAAGAAATATGAATCGGAGACTGAATCTTGATATCCCTCAGAACAATACATTCTTGTTACCACGAGATGTATTGGCCGCTACGGATCATTTGATTGGAATGAAATTTGGAACGGGTATACTTGACGATGACGATATGAATCACTTGAAAAATAAACGTATTCGTTCGGTTGCCGATCTGTTACAAGATCAATTCGGACTGGCTCTTGGCCGTTTACAACATGCAGTTCAAAAAACTATCCGTAGAGTATTCATACGTCAATCAAAACCGACTCCACAAACTTTGGTAACTCCAACTTCAACTTCGATTTTATTAATAACTACTTATGAGACCTTTTTTGGCACATACCCCTTATCTCAAGTTTTTGATCAAACCAATCCATTGACACAAACGGTTCATGGGCGAAAAGTGAGTTGTTTGGGTCCCGGAGGATTGACGGGGAGAACTGCAAGTTTTCGGAGCCGAGATATTCATCCGAGCCACTATGGGCGTATTTGTCCAATTGACACGTCCGAAGGAATTAATGTTGGACTTACCGGATCATTAGCTATTCATGCGAGAATTGATCACTGGTGGGGATCTATAGAGAGTCCGTTTTATGAAATATCTGAGAAAGCAAAAGAAAAAAAAGAGAGACAGGTGATTTATTTATCACCAAATAGAGATGAATATTATATGATAGCAGCAGGAAATTCTTTGTCCTTGAATCAGGGTATTCAGGAAGAACAGGTTGTTCCGGCTAGATACCGTCAAGAATTTCTGACTATTGCATGGGAACAGATTCATGTTAGAAGTATTTTCCCTTTCCAATATTTTTCTATTGGGGGTTCTCTCATTCCTTTTATTGAGCATAATGATGCGAATCGGGCTTTAATGAGTTCTAATATGCAGCGCCAAGCAGTTCCACTTTCTCGGTCCGAGAAGTGCATTGTTGGAACTGGATTGGAACGTCAAACTGCTCTAGATTCGAGGGTTTCCGTTATAGCCGAACGCGAGGGAAAGATCATTTCTAGTGATAGTCATAAGATTCTTTTATCAAGTAGTGGGAAGACTATAAGTATTCCTTTGGTTGCCCATCGGCGCTCTAACAAAAATACTTGTATGCACCAAAAACCTCGGGTTCCGCGGGGTAAATCCATTAAAAAAGGGCAAATTTTAGCGGAGGGAGCAGCTACAGTTGGTGGGGAACTTGCTTTAGGAAAAAACATTTTAGTAGCTTATATGCCCTGGGAGGGTTACAATTTTGAAGACGCAGTACTAATTAGCGAACGTTTGGTATATGAGGATATTTATACTTCTTTTCACATTCGAAAATATGAAATTCAGACGGATACGACAAGCCAAGGCTCCGCTGAAAAAATCACTAAAGAAATACCACATCTAGAAGAACATTTACTCCGCAATTTGGACAGAAATGGAGTTGTGAAGTTGGGATCTTGGGTCGAAACTGGTGATATTTTAGTAGGTAAATTAACGCCTCAGATAGCGAGCGAATCGTCGTATATCGCGGAAGCTGGATTATTACGGGCTATTTTTGGTCTTGAGGTATCCACTTCAAAAGAAACTTCTCTCAAACTACCTATAGGTGGAAGAGGACGCGTTATCGATGTGAAATGGATCCAGAGGGACCCCCTTGATATAATGGTTCGTGTATATATTTTACAGAAACGTGAAATCAAAGTTGGGGATAAAGTAGCCGGAAGACACGGGAATAAGGGGATCATTTCCAAAATTTTGCCTAGGCAAGATATGCCCTATTTGCAAGATGGAACACCTGTTGATATGGTCTTCAATCCCTTAGGAGTACCCTCACGAATGAATGTGGGACAAATATTTGAAAGCTCGCTCGGATTAGCAGGGGATCTGCTAAAGAAACATTATAGAATAGCACCCTTTGATGAGAGATATGAGCAAGAGGCTTCAAGAAAACTTGTGTTTTCGGAATTATATGAAGCCAGTAAACAAACAAAAAATCCATGGGTATTTGAACCCGAGTACCCGGGAAAAAGCAGAATATTTGATGGAAGAACAGGAGACCCCTTCGAACAACCTGTTCTAATAGGGAAGTCCTATATCTTAAAATTAATTCATCAAGTTGATGAGAAAATTCATGGACGTTCTACTGGGCCCTACTCACTTGTTACCCAACAACCCGTTAGAGGAAGAGCCAAGCAAGGGGGACAACGAGTAGGAGAAATGGAAGTTTGGGCTTTAGAAGGATTTGGTGTTGCTCATATTTTACAAGAGATACTTACTTATAAATCAGATCATCTTATAGCTCGCCAAGAAATACTTAATGCTACGATCTGGGGAAAAAGAGTGCCTAATCACGAGGATCCTCCAGAATCTTTTCGAGTGCTCGTTCGAGAACTACGATCTTTGGCTCTAGAACTGAACCATTTCCTTGTATCTGAAAAGAACTTCCAGGTTAATAGGGAGGATGTTTGATCGGAATAAATATAAATTCTTTTCTTATTTCTATTTTATGATTGACCAATATAAACATAAACAACTTCAAATCGGACTCGTTTCCCCTCAACAAATAAAGGCTTGGGCTAAAAAAATCCTACCTAATGGGGAAATCGTTGGCGAAGTCACAAGGCCCTCCACTTTTCATTATAAAACCGATAAACCAGAAAAAGATGGATTATTTTGCGAAAGAATCTTTGGACCCATAAAAAGCGGAATTTGTGCCTGTGGAAATTCTCGAGCGAGCGTAGCTGAAAACGAAGACGAAAGATTTTGCCAAAAATGTGGGGTAGAATTTGTTGATTCTCGGATACGAAGATATCAAATGGGCTACATAAAACTGGCATGTCCAGTGACTCATGTGTGGTATTTGAAAGGTCTTCCTAGTTATATCGCGAATCTTTTAGATAAACCCCTTAAGAAATTGGAGGGCCTAGTATATGGCGATTTCTCTTTTGCTAGGCCCAGCGCTAAAAAACCTACTTTCTTACGATTACGGGGTTTATTCGAAGATGAAATTTCATCCTGTAACCACAGTATTTCTCCCTTTTTTTCTACCCCAGGCTTTGCAACATTTCGAAATCGGGAAATTGCAACAGGAGCAGGTGCTATTAGAGAACAATTAGCGGATTTGGATTTGCGAATTATTATAGAGAATTCCTTGGTTGAATGGAAGGAATTAGAAGACGAGGGGTATAGTGGAGATGAATGGGAAGATAGAAAAAGACGAATAAGAAAAGTTTTTTTGATTAGACGCATGCAATTGGCGAAACATTTTATTCAAACAAATGTAGAACCAGAGTGGATGGTTTTGTGCTTATTACCGGTTCTTCCTCCCGAATTGAGACCCATTGTTTATAGGTCTGGGGATAAAGTAGTGACTTCGGATATTAATGAACTTTATAAGAGAGTTATCCGTCGGAACAACAACCTTGCCTATCTATTAAAAAGAAGTGAATTAGCACCAGCAGATTTAGTAATGTGCCAGGAAAAATTGGTACAAGAAGCCGTGGATACACTTCTTGATAGTGGGTCCCGCGGGCAACCGACAAGGGATGGTCACAATAAAATATACAAATCACTTTCAGATGTAATTGAGGGTAAAGAGGGGAGGTTTCGCGAGACTCTGCTTGGGAAACGGGTCGATTACTCGGGGCGTTCTGTCATTGTTGTGGGTCCTTCGCTTTCATTACATCAATGTGGATTACCTCTAGAGATAGCAATAAAGCTTTTTCAGCTATTTGTAATTCGCGATTTAATCACGAAACGCGCTACTTCTAATGTCAGGATTGCTAAAAGGAAAATTTGGGAAAAGGAACCCATTGTATGGGAAATACTTCAAGAAGTTATGCGGGGACATCCTGTACTGTTGAACAGAGCACCTACCCTGCATAGATTAGGCATACAGGCCTTCCAACCCACTTTAGTAGAGGGGCGTACTATTTGTTTACATCCATTAGTATGTAAGGGTTTCAATGCGGACTTTGATGGGGATCAAATGGCTGTTCATCTACCTTTATCCTTGGAAGCTCAGGCGGAAGCCCGTTTACTTATGTTTTCTCATATGAATCTCCTGTCTCCCGCTATTGGAGATCCTATTTGCGTGCCAACCCAAGACATGCTTATCGGACTTTATGTATTAACGATTGGAAACCGTCAAGGTATTTGTGCAAATAGATATAATAGTTGCGGAAACTTTCCAAATAAAAAAGTAAATTACAATAATAACAATTATTATAAGTATACGAAAGATAAAGAACCCCTTTTTTCTAGTTCCTATGATGCACTGGGAGCTTATAGACAGAAACAAATCGGTTTAAACAGTCCCTTGTGGCTCCGATGGAAACTAGATCAACGCATCGTTGGGTCAAGAGAAGTTCCGATTGAAGTTCAATATGAATCTTTTGGGACTTATCATGAGATTTATGCTCACTATCTAGTAGTGGGCAATAGAAAAAAGGAAATCCGTTCTATATACATTCGAACCACTCTTGGTCATATTTCTTTTTATAGAGAAATAGAGGAAGCCGTACAAGGATTTAGTCGGGCCTATTCATACACTATCTAAACAAGGAAGTTAGATTCGGCGATGCCCCTTTCGAGGGGCATTCCGATTTCACTAGTACCATCTTTTTTGCCGCGCAAATCCAGATTGAGATTGAGGAAAGGGAGTAAATTAAGTTTTCGAATCACTGACTCAGGCCCATTGTCGAATCCTACTCAGCAATTGTCGAATCCTACTCAGCCAAAAAGGGGGTACTTATGTATGGCGGAACGGGCCAACTTGGTCTTTCATAATAAAGAGATAGACGGAACTGCTATGAAACGACTTATTAGCAGATTAATAGATCATTTTGGAATGGGATATACATCCCATATACTGGATCAAATAAAGACTCTGGGCTTCCATCAAGCCACTACTACATCAATTTCTTTAGGAATCGAGGATCTTTTAACAATACCCTCTAAAGGATGGTTAGTCCAAGACGCGGAACAACAGAGTTTTCTTTTGGAGAAACACTATTATTATGGGGCTGTACACGCGGTAGAAAAATTACGCCAATCCGTTGAAATATGGTATGCTACAAGTGAATATTTGAAACAAGAAATGAATTCGAATTTTCGAATAACGGATCCTTCTAATCCAGTCTATCTAATGTCTTTTTCAGGAGCCAGAGGAAATGCATCTCAGGTACACCAATTAGTAGGTATGAGAGGGTTAATGGCGGATCCTCAAGGACAAATGATTGATTTACCTATTCAAAGCAATTTACGCGAGGGACTTTCTTTGACAGAATATATAATTTCCTGCTACGGAGCCCGAAAAGGGGTTGTAGATACTGCTGTACGAACAGCGGATGCTGGCTATCTTACACGTAGACTTGTTGAAGTAGTTCAACATATTATTGTGCGTAGAAGAGATTGTGGTACTATCCGAGGTATTTCTGTGAGTCCTCAAAATGGGATGACAGAAAAACTTTTTGTCCAAACACTAATTGGTCGTGTATTAGCAGACGATATATATATTGGTTCACGATGCATTGCTGCTCGAAATCAAGATATTGGAATTGGATTAGTCAATCGATTCATAACTGCCTTTCGAGCACAGCCGTTTCGAGCACAACCAATATATATTAGAACTCCCTTTACCTGCCGGAGCACATCTTGGATCTGTCAATTATGTTATGGGCGGAGCCCCACTCATGGGGATCTGGTCGAATTGGGAGAAGCTGTAGGTATTATTGCGGGTCAATCAATTGGGGAGCCAGGGACTCAACTAACATTAAGAACTTTTCATACTGGTGGAGTATTCACAGGGGGTACTGCCGACCTTGTACGATCCCCCTCGAATGGAAAAATCCAATTCAATGAGGATTTGGTTCACCCCACACGTACCCGTCATGGGCAACCTGCTTTTCTATGCTATATAGACTTGCATGTAACTATTCAGAGTCAGGATATTCTACATAGTGTGAATATTCCGTTAAAAAGCTTGATTCTAGTGCAAAATGATCAATATGTAGAATCCGAACAAGTAATTGCGGAGATTCGTGCCGGAACGTCCACTTTGCATTTTAAAGAAAAGATACAAAAGCATATTTATTCCGAATCAGACGGGGAAATGCACTGGAGTACTGATGTTTCCCATGCGCCCGAATATCAATATGGTAATTTTCGTCGATTACCAAAAACAAGCCATTTATGGATATTGTCAGTAAGTATGTGCAGATCCAGTATAGCATCTTTTTCGCTCCACAAGGATCAAGATCAAATGAATACTTATTCTTTTTCTGTTCATGGAAGATATATCTTTGACCTATCAATGGCTAATGATCAAGTAAACCATAGACTATTGGATACTTTTGGTAAAAAAGATAGGGAAATTCTTGATTATTTAACGCCAGATCGAATTGTGTCCAACGGTCATTGGAATTTTGTCTATCCTTCTATTCTTCAAGATAATTCGGATTTGTTGGCGAAAAAGCGAAGAAATGGGTTCGTCGTTCCATTACAATATCATCAAGAACAAGAGAAAGAGCTAATATCCTGTTTGGGTATTTCAATTGAAATACCCTTTATGGGTGTTTTACGTAGAAATACTATTTTTGCTTATTTTGACGATCGACGATACAGAAAAGATAAAAGGGGTTCAGGAATTGTTAAATTTAGATATAGGACCCTAGAGGAAGAATATCGGACCCGAGAGGAAGAGTATAGGACTCAAGAGGAAGACTCAGAGGACAAATATGGGAGCCCAGAGAACGAATATAAGACTCGAGAGGGAGAGGGCGAATATGAAATCCGAGAAGACGAATATAGGACTCTAGAGGACGAATATGAAACCCTAGAAGATGAATATGGGATCCTAGAGGACAAATATAGGACTCTAGAGAAAGACTCAGAGGAAGAATACGGTAGCCCAGAGAACGAATATAAGACTCGAGAGGGAGAGGGCGAATATGAAATCCTAGAAGACGAATATAGGACTCTAGAGGAAGATTCAGAAGAAGAATATGGGAGCTCTGAAGATGGCTCAGAGAAGGAATATGGGACTTTAGAAGAAGACTCAGAGGAAGACTCAGAAGACGAATATGGGAGCCCAGAGGAAGATTCCATCTTAAAAAAAGAGGGTTTTATTGAGCATCGAGGAACAAAAGAATTTAGTCTAAAATACCAAAAAGAAGTAGATCGGTTTTTTTTCATTCTTCAAGAGCTGCATATCTTACCGAGATCCTCATCCCTAAAGGTACTTGACAATAGTATTATTGGAGTCGATACACAACTCACAAAAAATACAAGAAGTCGACTAGGCGGATTGGTCCGAGTGAAGAGAAAAAAAAGCCATACAGAACTCAAAATCTTTTCCGGAGATATTCATTTCCCTGAAGAGGCAGATAAGATATTAGGTGGCAGTTTGCTACCACCAGAAAGAGAAAAAAAAGATTCTAAGGAATCAAAAAAAAGGGAAAATTGGGTTTATGTTCAACGGAAAAAAATTCTCAAAAGGAAGGAAAAGTATTTTGTTTCGGTTCGACCTGCGGTCGCATATCAAATGGACGAAGGGAGAAATTTAGCAACACTTTTCCCGCAGGATCTCCTGCAAGAAGAGGATAATCTCCAACTTCGACTTGTCAATTTTATTTCTCATGAAAATAGCAAGTTAACTCAAAGAATTTATCACACGAATAGTCAATTCGTTCGAACTTGCTTAGTAGTGAATTGGGAACAAGAAGAAAAAGAAGGGGCTCGTGCTTCTCTTGTTGAGTTAAGAACAAATGATTTGATTCGTGATTTCCTAAGAATTGAGTTAGTCAAGTCTACTACTTCGTATACACGGAGAAGGTATGATAGGACAAGTGTAGGACTGATTCCCAATAATAGGTTAGATCACAACAATACCAATTCCTTTTATTCCAAGGCGAAGATTCAATCACTTAGCCAACATCAAGAAGCTATTGGCACCTTGTTGAATCGAAATAAAGAATATCCCTCTTTGATGATTTTGTCGGCATCCAACTGTTTTCGAATTGGTTTATTCAAGAATTCGAAATATCCCAATGCGGTAAAAGAATCGAATCCTAGAATTCCTATTCGAGATATTTTTGGGCTCTTAGGCGCTAGTGTACCTAGTATATCGAATTTTTCTTCATCTTACTATTTATTAACACATAATCAGATCTTGTTAAAAAAATACTTGTTCTTTGACAATTTGAAACAAACCTTCCAAATACTTCAAGGACTTAAATACTCTTTAATAGACGAAAATAAAAGGATTTCTAATTTCGACAGTAACATCATGTTGGAGCCATTCCATTTGAATTGGCACTTTCTCCATCATGACTCGTGGGAAGAGACATTGGCAATAATTCGCCTTGGACAATTTATTTGTGAAAATGTATGTCTATTTAAATCGCACATAAAAAAATCAGGTCAAATTTTCATTGTTAATATGGACTCCTTCGTTCTAAGAGCAGCTAAGCCTTATTTGGCTACTATAGGAGCAACTGTTCATGGTCATTATGGAAAAATCCTTTACAAAGGAGATAGATTAGTTACGTTTATATATGAAAAATCGAGATCTAGTGATATAACGCAAGGTCTTCCAAAAGTAGAACAAATCTTCGAAGCGCGTTCAATTGATTCACTATCGCCGAATCTCGAAAGGAGAATTGAGGATTGGAATGAACGTATACCAAGAATTCTTGGGGTTCCCTGGGGATTCTTGATTGGAGCTGAGCTAACCATAGCCCAAAGTCGTATCTCTTTGGTTAATAAGATACAAAAGGTTTATCGATCCCAAGGGGTACAGATCCATAATAGACATATAGAGGTTATTATACGCCAAGTAACGTCAAAAGTAAGGGTTTCCGAAGATGGAATGTCTAATGTTTTTTTACCTGGGGAATTAATAGGACTATTGCGAGCGGAACGAGCAGGGCGGGCTTTAGATGAATCGATCTATTATCGGGCAATCTTATTGGGAATAACAAGGGCTTCCCTGAATACCCAAAGTTTCATATCTGAAGCAAGTTTTCAAGAAACTGCTCGAGTTTTAGCAAAAGCTGCCCTACGAGGTCGTATTGATTGGTTGAAAGGCCTGAAAGAAAACGTAGTTCTGGGGGGGATTATACCTGTTGGTACCGGATTCCAAAAATTTGTGCATCGTTCCCCACAAGACAAGAACCTTTATTTCGAAATTCAAAAAAAAAATCTATTCGCGTCGGAGATGAGAGATATTTTGTTTCTCCATACAGAATTAGTTTCTTCTGATTCTGACGTAACAAACAATTTCTATGAAACATCGGAAGCCCCGTTTACCCCTATTTATAGGATTTAAGTCATTTACCCCTATTTATACGATTTAAGTATACATAAAGAAATTTTAGTTTAATTTAAACTATACTTTTGACCTTAGAATGCTAACAGGTCCGATTTTAGATTTTGTATTTTAATTAAGTAAAAGAAGGAAGTCAGTTAATTCATTAACGCTATGTTTATAGCGTGTATCAATGATCAATTCTGAGTAGAAGGTTCCATCGGAACAATTATTATTTATTTCAAGCTATTTCGGCTCTTTCTTAATCTTCAAAAAGAAATTAATTCCGTAATGGTAAGACGAAAAAAAAGAAAAAATAAAAAGGAAGTGTGGAAAAAATGACAAGAAGATATTGGAACATCAATTTGAAAGAGATGACAGAAGCAGGAGTTCATTTTGGTCATGGTATTAAGAAATGGAATCCTAAAATGGCCCCTTACATCTCGGCAAAGCGTAAAGGTACTCATATTACAAATCTCGCTAGAACAGCCCGTTTTTTATCAGAAGCTTGTGATTTAGTTTTTGATGCAGCAAGTCAGGGAAAAAGCTTCTTAATTGTTGGTACCAAAAAAAGAGCAGCGGATTTAGTAGCATCAGCTGCAATAAGATCTCGTTGTCATTATGTTAATAAAAAGTGGTTCAGTGGTATGTTAACGAATTGGTCGATTACCAAAACTAGACTTTCTCAATTTAGAGACTTAAGAGCAGAAGAAAAAATGGGAAAATTCCACCATCTCCCAAAAAGAGATGCGGCAATCTTAAAGAGAAAATTATCTACCTTGCAAAGATATCTCGGCGGGATCAAATATATGACGAGGTTGCCTGACATTGTGATTGTCCTTGATCAACAAAAAGAGTATATAGCTCTTCGGGAATGTGCCATTTTGGGGATTCCTACTATTTCTTTAGTCGATACAAATTGTGACCCAGATCTCGCGAATATATCGATTCCTGCCAACGATGACACTATGACTTCAATTCGATTAATTCTTAACAAATTAGTATTTGCAATTTCTGAGGGACGTTCTCTCTATATAAGAAATCGTTGATTAAGAAGAATAGTGAATTCTTATGCGTGCATGTAGAGGATCAGTTACTATTCTTTTTTGTTTTGCATAGATAAAAGAAGGGGAATATTGATATATATTAGAGGGTATTGATATATATTATGATCTGATGTGATTTCTTGGTATCCTAAATATAAGATTAATACTTCAAGTTGCTGAGTTGAGAAAGAGATGCTTGAATCAAAAGAATTCCTTTTTTGAAGTTCAATTTTTATCAGAGGACAATATGAATATTACACCATGTTCCATTAAAACACTCAAGGGGTTATATGATATATCGGGTGTAGAAGTAGGCCAACACTTCTATTGGCAAATAGGAGGTTTTCAAATTCATGCCCAAGTACTCATCACTTCTTGGGTCGTAATTACTATTTTGCTAGGTTCAGTTATCATAGCTGTTCGGAATCCACAAACCATCCCGACCGACGGTCAGAATTTCTTCGAATATGTCCTTGAGTTTATTCGAGACTTGAGCAAAACTCAGATTGGAGAAGAATATGGTCCCTGGGTTCCCTTTATTGGAACTATGTTCCTTTTTATTTTTGTTTCGAATTGGTCAGGTGCTCTTTTACCTTGGAAAATTATAGAGTTACCCCATGGGGAATTAGCTGCGCCCACGAATGATATAAATACTACTGTTGCTTTAGCTTTACTAACATCAGCGGCATATTTTTATGCGGGTCTTAGCAAAAAAGGATTGAGTTATTTCGAGAAATATATTAAACCAACCCCAATCCTTTTACCAATTAACATCCTAGAAGATTTCACAAAACCTTTATCGCTTAGTTTTCGACTTTTCGGAAATATATTGGCGGATGAATTAGTCGTTGTTGTTCTTGTTTCTTTAGTCCCCTTAATAGTCCCTATACCGGTCATGTTTCTTGGATTATTTACAAGCGGTATTCAAGCTCTTATTTTTGCAACGTTAGCCGCAGCCTATATAGGTGAATCCATGGAAGGTCATCATTGAATTGATTAGGTTTCGAAATAGTCTTTTTTTTAGCTTAGCCCAATTCATGCATGATTCCGGATAATCTTCTTAGTTGGAAAACTAAATAGTTCGAAATGCGTATGAATATACAACCTAGAGTTGTAGGGGAGAGAGTAGACTATATTACGGAAGAGGTAAAGTATATATGCATTCAGGGGGGCGGAGTCAGGTTAGATCTATATCCTTAATGCCTATAAGACAGTCTTGTGCGGCTTTCTAAGGAATGCTTTTAGAATCGGATTCAATAGAAAATGAGAAAATATGAAAACAAAATAGAAGAAACAAATGTATATGGGATTTTTTTTATTCCTAAGTTAGATTCATTATCTAATCCGATATATAGAATTCCCTTCTATATGGAACTGGATTCCGTATCTAGTTCTATGCAGCATATTGTTATCAATTGTATATCTTGATTTGATTCCTATTGGATTTGGATTGGTTCGATTTCAATAGGGGTTCTTCCTGTATTTCATCTTTTATTATGTTAGATGAAGGGGAAAAATGGGAACTCAAGGATATCGAAGAGTAAAAAAAAGGATGGAATGAAAGAGTGATTGGTTGAAAAGAAAGAGAAATCGAATAATGAGAATGGATTTACACAAACCTCTAATGATTAGAAACTAAAAAGAGATCTCGAATCGGACAATTTCGATTATCATTTATTTGTACTTATTAGTTACTTCGACCCAATAGAGCTTAGAAGTTAGAAGTAATAATTTCTTGGTTGATTGTATCCTTAACCATTTCTTTTTTTTTGACACGAGGAACTCACCATGAATCCACTAATTGCTGCCGCTTCCGTTATTGCTGCTGGATTGGCCGTAGGGCTTGCTTCTATTGGGCCCGGAGTTGGTCAAGGTACTGCTGCAGGACAAGCTGTAGAAGGTATTGCGAGACAGCCAGAAGCAGAAGGTAAAATACGAGGTACTTTATTGCTTAGTCTAGCTTTTATGGAAGCTTTAACAATTTATGGACTGGTTGTGGCACTAGCGCTTTTATTTGCGAACCCTTTTGTTTAATGCTAAAAAAGAAAATGAGTCCTTTAGATTAGATACTTTTTTCTTTTTTTAGTACAGTGGCATTTGCTTCTGTAATTCCAAGTATATCAATACTTTACTCCTACTTATTATATTTATATTATTCCGGGAATTTTGTATTTATCGGGACAGACAATACGCCAGGAACCCCAGGAAGGGCTGATTTGAGCATGATCAATTTAGAGCTCACCCTCTTCCTTCCCGTTCTTAGTTTAGGACAGTAGAAAGTCTTTTTCCTTTGATTTTAGGAATTTTTGGAACATTTCATTTCAACAAAGGAGATTTTTTACAGGTCAAACGAGACCTAAGACTTAATCTAAAAGAAATTATTAGATTAAATCTATTTGCATTAAAAAAATTGCATTAAAAAAACCGATCAAAAAAGGGCGAGCGAAGTAAGTGATCAAAAAACTTTCTTCTTTGTTCGTCCTATCTATAAGAGGAGAGCATATGAAAAATGTAACCCATTCTTTCGTTTTTTTAGCTCACTGGCCATTCGCTGGGAGTTTCGGACTTAATACCGATATTTTAGCAACAAATCTAATAAATCTAACTGTAGTGGTTGGTGTATTGATTTTTTTTGGAAAGGGAGTGTGTGCGAGTTGTCTATTTCAAGAATAGATTGGATCTATCCGGCTGCACCTTAGAATATTTTTTAG